TAGTTCAAGTCACACACTCCCATAATCCATCTTCTCTTCGGAGAATGTACTTCAACTATTCGTATCAAATAAAGAATACAATACTTCGTAGTTAGTTGAAGAGAAATATCCAAAAAGATGTCTTATTCTTTTCAATAATCCATATTTGTAGCAATAAAACACTATTGTTCCTCCCCGAAATTATATATGATCGATTACAAATATCTATGATCTGTCTTCTCTATAAAGGACCTGAAATACCTTGCTTACGTATCATTGGAAAATGCATTAACATAAATACGGCAGTAAGAAGAGGTAATACAAAAGTGTGTAAACTATAAAAACGGGTCAAAGTAGATTGACCCACACTAGCACTTCCACGCAATAACTCTACTAAAGGTGATCCTATTACGGGAATAGCTTCAGGTACGCCTGTCACGATTTTGACTGCCCAATAACCGATTTGGTCCCGGGGTAAGGAATAACCAGTTACACCAAACGATGCAGTCAATACAGCCAGAACCACACCCGTAACCCAAGTCAATTCGCGAGGTTTTTTAAATCCGCCCGTGAGATACACACGAAATACGTGTAGGATCATCATTAGGACCATCATACTTGCTGACCATCGATGAACTGATCGGATTAACCAACCAAAGTTGGCTTCAGTCATTATGTATTGAACAGAGGCAAAAGCCTCCGTAACGGTCGGACGATAGTAAAAAGTCATAGCAAAACCCGTAGCTACTTGTACTAAAAAACAAGTAAGTGTGATCCCTCCTAGACAATAAAATATATTGACATGAGGAGGAACATATTTACTAGTTATATCATCTGCAATCGCCTGAATCTCGAGACGCTCCTCGAACCAATCATATACTTTATTGAGATAGGTAAACCAAGGGGACTCCCCCTCTGAGAACCGTATATGAGAATTTCATCTCGTACGGCTCAAGCAGAAACACCCAAATACTGATTACAATGGATATGTAATAGAAAATTTTTAATTTCTTATTTATCCACTTGATTCAATCGTCTCTGAAGATACGAAGGAACCAAAATCCGAACTCTCTTCTTTGTTGTGATGAGAATGCCAAAATATCAAGTTAGCTCATCTGTCTTTATGTTGATCGTTACAGGCCTCTTGAATCTTCTATTCCCCTATTTATTTGTTATTTGATTTGTTGTTTTTGTTTGTGCGTAATGCAGATTGACTATTGTTTACTATTTTTTTTTGATAGGAATTCTCTTGTTGAGACCCTATGAATCGATTGAAACCTCAGATTCATACTAGAACCACGATGATTCAATAAAACCCAAAAACTAAGACCAAGGGTTCTATGAGTAAGAACTATTTGATCATCACTTATTCATAGATGTAATGACTAAAAATCCAGAGAAAGATTTGTCCTTCGGTCAAAATAAGCATGATTCTAAAGGAAGAAAAATCGTTCAATTTATCAAATACCTCTTTGTTTGAAAATTTTTTGAAGTCCAGTCACGAGGTCTGAATAGTAGGTATGAATCATAGTTCAAATATTTCTTGATCTATTCCATATATTCCGTGCTCCAGATACTAGGATGAATATCCGACGAGGCAGAACCATCTCTGTCGAGATGACAGACCCATTCTCTGTACTATCAATAGGATCAATTATAACAAGTCGCACACTCATATTCCGGAAATACCGAAACAACGGAATTCCACGGTCAAACTACCAGAATGGACTATAAATCTGAGTCCTAAGTGATTCATTTTTGATTGAAAAGCTAGGGCTTCTGGTTCTTATGGACCTAATTCATTGAAATTCCATCCAGTAAAACGGAAGAATTATAAATCTCTAAAATAATAGATAGGAATATCGCAAATAGAGCCATTGCGACACCCATAAATGGGGTGGTTCCCCATCCAGGAGCCACTTTACCATATTCTGAATTCAATGGTTTCAATAAATCCCCTGTAATAGTTCGTCTTGGCCCAGATCTAGCACTACCCTCAACGGTTTGTGTAGCCATAAATACTATTGCATTGGTTGAGATCTGTTGACTTTGTATACTATTCCGTTGTAAATAAACGATCTTATCGTAGCATAGATCCATCGTGGTCTTGAAATTCTCTAATAATGGAAACAGCAACCTTAGTCGCCATCTCCATATCTGGTTCACTTGTAAGCTTTACAGGGTACGCCTTATATACCGCTTTTGGGCAACCCTCTCAACAACTAAGAGATCCATTCGAGGAACACGGAGACTAATTGAAGTAATGAGTCCCCCATATGGGGGACTCATTACTTCAATTAAGATAATGAAAAATCATTTCATCTTTTTAGTCGGGACCTTAGGCGGTTCTCGAAAAAATATAGCGAAAAAGATTATCCCTAAAGTCGAGACTAAGAGGAATGTATAAACCAATGCTTCCATAGATTCGATCGTTGTTTACAATTATAGCTTCCACACCTGTTCATTTAGGATTATTTCCCAGATAAAGAAAGGACAAGAGCAAAGAAAGGCGATGATTCAAATCAATATTTCTACGGTACCTTATGTCAAATCAAAAAAATCAAATATAGAGGCGAAAGATACCGGAGCAATGTTGTATCAGACTACCTGTCTCCTTGTAGTTGGATCTCCAAGTTTTTGGAATGCTCCAAATTCCACTTGAGCATCCAAATCTGGGTCAATCCCAGCAAAAACATCTCTGAACAAGGTTCGAGCGCCATGCCAAATGTGTCCGAAAAAGAAGAGCAAAGCAAACGTAGCATGTCCAAAAGTGAACCAACCCCTTGGACTGCTCCGAAAAACACCATCGGATTTCAAAGTAGCACGATCTAATTCAAAAATTTCACCCAATTGGGCACGTCTAGCATATTTTTTCACAGTAGCAGGATCGCTATAGCTGACTCCATTGAGTTCGCCACCATAGAACTCAACAGTTACACCCACTTGTTCGACACTATACTTCGATTCTGCCCTTCTAAAAGGAACATCGGCTCTCACAATTCCGTCTCCGTCCACCAAAACTACTGGAAATGTTTCAAAAAAAGTAGGCATACGGCGTACAAAAAGTTCATGCCCTTCTTTATCTCTAAAGATAGGGTGTCCTAACCATCCAACAGCTATCCCATCCCCGTTGTCCATTGAGCCTGCCCGGAATAATCCACCTTTCGCCGGATTATTACCGATGTAATCATAAAAAGCTAATTTTTCGGGAATTTTAGACCAAGCTTCCGATAAACTCAGATTTTCGGCTAGACTGGCGCCAACTCTTCGATATATTTCTTGCTGGAAGTATCCCTGATCCCACTGATAACGAGTGGGACCAAATAATTCGATCGGGGTAGTTGCTGAACCATACCACATAGTTCCAGCAACAACGAAAGCTGCAAAAAAGACAGCAGCGATACTACTGGAAAGGACAGTTTCAATATTGCCCATACGTAATCCTTTGTATAGACGTTGGGGTGGGCGGACACTAAGATGGAATAGACCTGCTAATATACCCAATGTACCTGCTGCAATATGATGAGAGGCTATTCCTCCCGGAACAAAGGGATCAAAACCTTCCGCACCCCACGCTGGATTTACAGATTGTACTTTTCCGGTTAGGCCATAAGGATCGGATACCCATATTCCAGGACCATACAAGCCTGTTACATGAAATGCGCCAAACCCAAAGCAAGCCACCCCTGAGAGAAATAAATGAATTCCAAAAATCTTGGGCAAATCCAAAGAGGGTTTTCCCGTACGTTCATCACAGAATATTTCTAGGTCCCAATACACCCAATGCCAGATAGCTGCTAAGAAGCACAAGCCAGAAAACACAATATGTGCCCCGGCCACACCTTCGTAACTCCAAATACCCGGATTCGTTATAGTTCCTCCTGTAATACTCCAACCGCCCCATGAATTGTTTATTCCTAAACGAGTCATGAAGGGTATAACGAACATACCCTGTCTCCACATTGGATCAAGAACGGGGTCAGAAGGATCAAAAACTGCTAATTCGTATAGAGCCATCGAACCGGCCCAACCGGAAACTAGAGCTGTATGCATTATATGGACAGAAAGCAGCCGACCGGGATCATTCAATACGACGGTATGAACACGATACCAAGGCAAACCCATGGAAATACCCCTTTCTCAAAGAAAAAATAGATACTATGTAACTTTATCACATTGGAAATAACTATGCTATGGACCTCACCTTTTCATTGGATTATCTCGAAACAAGGGTTAATATTTATTCTGTTCCGTTAGTAATAATTGAACAATTCTGTTCGTAGGAACAAAGAGAAGCAGATCTATTCTATACCCAATAAGTACCAATACGCAATGGGGGGATTAATCCTATTTTTTGTGAGCGAATGTATAGATACTTGTTTCTCATTCGAACGATCCGTTCGTAAGAATTTTCCTTTATTCCGTCTTCCTCTATGAATCTTCCAATCTATCGATAAAATACGATAAACGACAATATTATGAACACAATAAACCATTGTTTGTTACGTTTCCACATCAAAGTGAAATAGAATACTTCATTTTTCTTTCATTTAATGCCCATTGGTGTTCCAAAAGTACCTTTTCGGAGTCCTGGAGAGGAAGATGCAGTTTGGGTTGACGTATAGTGTGACTTGTCAGACATATTGGGTCATATGGGATTTCCCCGTTCTCTCCCCCGATCGAGATATCCTCTGTTTCGCCCAAGAAAGATTGATTGAACCATCAATAATTCGAAGCGTGAAGTGCAATTAGATCAATTTATTTGGTTGGAGGATCAATATTCTCAATTAAAAGAATTTATGGTTGGCTTGGACCAATAAAATGAAGTATACAGGCTCCGTTCAGAAAATACCAAGGTAATCCATGTATGATTACCACCCTATCAGAAATGATTCCTTTATACCATATGAGTGATCTCAAATTGCCAATTAATGGAATAATATGATGAATACATCGAATATTTTGTGGAAGGCATGAAAATGAAACAAATTGAAAAAAAAAAAAAGAAGTCATAGCAAAAAGAAGTGGTACTGGGATCATTTGTCCTATATGTGCAAATCGAATTCGGGCAGATCTTTACCCGGAGTAGAGCATAAACCTAAAAGAGTGGAAGAGGCCCATTCGGGAACAAGAAAATTACATCGTGATTTAGATCTCGATGAAACAATACATCAATGAGGGGTTAGCTCGATAAGTTCAGTGAATTCTTTTTTGATTTTATAGGGAAGCAAGTCAAAACTCATGTTTCTTAAAAAATGGAAGAAAAAGCCCGCTACGAAAAAAGAAATAGGGCTGGAATCGACAATTTCTTTTTTTTTTTTCTCAATTTTGATTTTTTGAACCGTATGCACCCAAAGGTGCGTGTACGGTTCCTAAGGAATAGAATTTTGTCCTAATCAACCGACTTCATCGAGAAAGATTACTTTTTTTAGGCCAAGAAGTTGATAGCGAGATCTCGAATCAACTTGTTGGTCTCATGGTATATCTCAGTATAGAGGATGATACCAGGGATCTGTATTTGTTTATCAATTCTCCCGGCGGATGGGTAATCCCAGGAATAGCTATTTATGATACTATGCAATTTGTGCCACCAGATGTACATACAATATGCATGGGATTAGCCGCTTCAATGGGATCTTTCATCCTGGTTGGAGGAGAAATTACCAAACGTCTAGCATTCCCTCACGCTTGGCGCCAATGAGTTTTTTTATTTGAGAGAAAAAAAGACTATGCCTTCGTCATATGGAATATGAATAAAATAATAATAATATTAAGTAATAATAGCATGGCATTTCAAGTTCGATATGAGCAAACTATTATTCTTTTTTCATAATATGAGATTATGTATCGAGATAGTAGTATGAAAGAAAGGTTATTTCCGACTTGATCTTATGTATCGGGGTCCATTTCAGCGTCACAAACCTTTTTGCTTCCACATCAGAAGTCTCTTTCCAATATTTATGTTATGAAAGAGTGTGAAAATCAAAAAAAAAAAAGATCATTTTTTACTTATTTTTATTTGATCGGATCAGAAAGAAACTTTGGGATTGCTGAATCACAGACGAGATAAATATATAAAGCAACGGAACCATCATAGTATTTTTTGATTACTCCGAAAGGAAGGATGGTAAATGGATCATTCAACGATCTGGGTCTGATAGATTCGACTTGTCTCTTTCTTCGATGAAAAAAGAGAAAAAAAAAATTCCATTACAGAGCCGTATGCACAAAAGATGCCTGTACGGTTGTTCAATTCTATCTTTTTCTCCCTGCTTGTTATTCTTTATCCCTTCCCTTCGCCCAATCATGCGAGATAGAGGAATCGTTCATTATGTTATATCATCAGGGTTATGATCCATCAACCTGCTAGTTCTTTTTATGAGGCACCCACAGGAGAATTTATCCTGGAAGCGGAAGAACTACTGAAACTCCGCGAAACCCTCACAAGGGTTTATGTACAAAGAACGGGCAATCCTTTATGGGTTGTATCCGAAGACATGGAAAGGGATGTTTTTATGTCAGCAACAGAAGCCCAAGATTATGGCATTGTTGATCTTGTAGCGATCGAAAATACCGGGGATTTCGCATAAATCTTTGATTCCATTTCGAATCATAATTTGAATGAACCCTTATTTGATCTTTTATCTTCTTACCTGGGTAAAATATGAAATGGAAGTAATTCATAATCATCCGGTTAGGATCGATCTAAACCAGCCCATTCTGTATATGATTCAGCATGCCAACTATTAAACAACTTATTAGAAACACAAGACAGCCAATCAGAAATGTCACGAAATCCCCCGCTCTTCGAGGATGTCCTCAGCGTCGAGGAACATGTACTAGGGTGTATGTGCGACTCGTTCGGATCATGAGCTAGAACAAATGAGACGATTTTTACAGTATCAATGACTCGTACCAATGAATAGAATGGAAGAACTCCATTCACTATCGAAAAATAAAGATCTCTCGTATACCTCTATTTGTATGGAATTTATGGTTTCCATTGGTGCAAATCCAATCACCTCGATTTGAGATGAAAAGCAATTCCCATTGGTAGCAAATGGTTATCCATTAAGCGGGGGAATGATATTTAAGAAGCAGAAAGATTATGCTCCTACTCTTGCAAGAACGGACTAACAGGGTCAGCTACCTATTCAACCTTCATAATTAAATGCCGTCACTGTATGGATAGATCCCATTGAAAAAAGACCTATTATTCGATAATTCATCGGTAGAGCCAAAAAGCGTGAACTGTACAAGTTACCAATAACATTGATTAAATGAGGAAAGGGGCTCCGGTGTATAGAGAGGACCTCGCCGTTTAAGAAGTAACCATAGAAACGATGGAAGCCACTATTTGTCCATTTACGATTTATTTTATACCTAATATCGGTACAATTTTTTTTTTTTTTTGAGGTGAAATGCCCGGAAGAAATAAAAAAATCGTGGTTGGGAAGGTTATAGTAGCAAAAGCCATTGGAATTTTTATTTTAATTTTATACATCGGAAGAATCCGTTTTGTTATTAATAAACCAGGAGAGGGGAAAAGAATGACTGAAAGAAAAGAAATCAATTAGTTATTCATCAAAGTTTCTTTTGATTCAATGACCAGAGTTAGACGAAGATATATAGCTCGGAGACGTAGAACAAAAATTCGTTTATTTGCAGCAACCTTTCGAGGGGCTCATTCAAGGCTTACTCGAACTACTACTCAACAGAAAATGAGAGCTTTGGTTTCCACTCATCGGGATAGAGGCAGGCGAAAGAGAAGTTTTCGTCGTTTGTGGATCACTCGGATAAATGCAGTAACTCGTGAGAATAGGGGATCCCATAGTTATAGTCGATTAATACTTGATCTGTACAAGAGGCAGTTGCTTCTTAATCGTAAAATACCTGCACAAATAGCCATATCAAATAGGAATTGTCTTGACACGATTTCCAATGCGATCATCAAATAAGGAGATTGGAAGGAATTCACTGGAATACTTTAAACGGAGTTCCCCGGAGAATGAACTCCGGGAGGGTATAGTAGAAATTCGTATGATAAGATAAGTAGTAGGAATGAACGAACACGTTTCAATAAAAAAAAAAAAAAGATTTATTCTTCCCCCATTCTTTTTTTTATTATTACATTACGGCGCGACAATCTCTCGGCTTTTTCGAACAAAACTTCAATCTGAGTTCGAATTAGAGTTTTGATTCGATTGAGGAATAGGCTTATTTATTTCTGGTTCTAGGACCAGTAGTTCTAGGGATCGACCCGGTTCTCTCAAACTGTTTCTCATTATTAAGAAAAGGTAACGAAGATAAAATACGAGCTTGTTTTATAGCAATAGTAATTAATCGTTGTTGTTTCAAGGTTAATCTATTCACTCGTCTAGATAATATTTTTCCTTGTTCACTAATAAATTGATTAATTAAACTCATGTTTCTATAATCAATTCGATCCCCCGATCCAATTGGGGGCAAACGCCTATGAAAAGATCGCTTGGATTTATGAAAGGGCCGCTTGGATTTATCCATGGTTTATTTCTTATTTCTAAAATCCTATTTCTTCATTCATTTCGGATCCGACCAAAATAGGACTGGATTTGTATATATTATATATGTATATGTAATTTCTTCCTCTTCCTTGGAAGAGTGGCACACGCATTCCGTTCGATTTATTTCTTTATCTCCCCATGAATCGTATGTTTGTAACAATAAGGGCAGAATTTTTTCAAGTCCAATTGACTAGGTGTATTGTGTCGATTCTTTTGAGTAATATATCTGGAAATGCCCCGCGATTCTTTATTCAAACCATTTCGGACACAACTGGTACATTCCAAAATAACTACTACTCTGACATCTTTACCCTTAGCCATGAACCTCCTTTGGATTTTGAATTCACTCAATTCTTCTATTTTCGATTCGAACCGAAGCGAAGAAGAAAGGAATGAAAAATAAATAGACGAGAAGTTGCTAACTCGAAATCCAATTCAATTATGAAAGATTTCGTTGCAATCAATAGAGTAATCAAATTATTAAGTAATACAAATATTTCTAACTATCAATTATTCCCAATCCCAGTATTTCATTTAGTATCTTGTATGATCTTGAACAGCCTGCCCTCGACCCACATTTCCATTTCTGTTCTCCCTATATTAACCCGAACCCGAGTTTCGATGAGATTCAATCCACTTTTATTCTTTACTCTTTCTTTCCTATCCTAAAGAACCGAAAAAAGGGGGGGGGTTAGTCACAGAGAATTTATTGTATCTCTAATCTTCTTGATCCCTTCCCATGTCAATAACTAGAATGAAAAAAAGGGGAATGTCAACGCATCTGGGAATAAACGATTGATCTCTATCAATAGACCCGCTAAAGACCCGAACCATAGAGTAGTTAGCACAGGTGCCGTGGAGAGATATGTTTTTATATCTCGCATTGAAAATCCTCCTTCTTTTTCTTTAACTTTATTGACTTTATTGTATATTGTAATACATATATGATCAGATGCATATGTAGTTAAAGATCATTTGTACGGGGAATCTCTAACCAAAATGGATATATACAACGATCCGGTAGATGAAATCTACCTGTCCCTAAAACAGAAAAAGATGAACCCTCCTTCCTGAGCACTCCTGATAAATATTCATTCCTTTATACGTTTATACGTTAGGTATGTATATAATTCTTTATGAGAATGAAACCAAAAAACCAAAAAGAAGAAATGGCAAAATCAATTCTATTTAGATAGAGGAAATTGTGATGTGGAAAACAAAACATGGATTCCCTACAATGGCACTGTACAACAAATGAAAGGGATGTAGCGCAGCTTGGTAGCGCGTTTGTTTTGGGTACAAAATGTCGCGGGTTCAAATCCTGTCATCCCTACTTATCACTTCTCCTATGGACAGTAACGAGGGGTCAATTGAGATCGATTAAAATTGGACACAATCTACCATTTTATGATACTATACATACAAGATGTATTGGGGGTACAAAAAGAATCCTTTTCTTGACATCCGTATCTCCCATC